AATTCATAACCTTTCGAGCACACCCAATATATATTCGAACCCCTTTTACTTGCAGGAGTACATCTTGGATCTGTCAATTATGTTATGGCCGGAGTCCTACTCACGGTGACCTGGTCGAGTTGGGAGAAGCCGTAGGTATTATTGCGGGTCAATCAATTGGGGAACCGGGGACTCAACTAACATTAAGAACTTTTCATACCGGCGGAGTATTCACAGGTGGTACTGCCGAACATGTACGAGCTCCCTCTAATGGAAAAATAAAATTTGATGAGGATTTGGTTCATCCCACACGTACCCGTCATGGACATCCTGCTTTTCTATGTTTTATAGACTTGTATGTAACTCTTGAAAGTCGAGATATTCTACATAATGTGAATATTCCAACAAAAAGTTTGATTTTAGTTCAAAATGATCAATATGTAGAATCAGAACAAGTGATTGCCGAGATTCGTGCCGGAACGTCCACTTTTCATTTTAAAGAGAGGGTTCAAAAACATATTTATTCTGAGTCAGAAGGAGAAATGCACTGGAGTACTGATGGCTATCATGCGTCCGAATATCCATATAGTAATGTTCATATATTACCAAAAACAAGTCATTTATGGATATTAGCAGGAGGTCTATGCAGATCCAATATAGTGTCTTTTTCACTCCACAAGGATCAAGATCAAATGAATGCTAATTCTTTTTCTCTCGAAGAAAGATATATTTCACTGACTAATGATCAAGTAAGACATAAATTGTTGGATACTTTTGGTAAAAAAGATAGGGAAATTCTTGACTATTCAAAACCTTATCGAATCATATCCAAGGGTTATTGGAATCTCATAGAGCCTTCTACTTCTATTCGTAAAGAGAATTCCTTGGCGAAAAAGAGAAGAAATAGATTCGTGATTCCCTTACAATATGATCAAGAACAAGAAAAGAAACTAATACCCTGTTTTGGTATTTCGATGAAAATACCTATAAATGGTATTTTACGTAGAAATAGTATTCTTGCTTATTTTGATGATCCGCAATACAGAAGAAGCAGTTCGGGAATTACTAAATATGGGATTGTCGAAGTAGATTCAATCGTAAAAAAAGAAGATTTGATTGAGTATCGAGGAGCAAAAGAAATTAGTCCGAAATACCAAATGCAAATGAAAGTAGATCGATTTTTTTTCATTCCCGAGGAAGTGCATATCTTACCCGGATCTTCGCCCATAATGGTCCGGAACAATAGTATCGTTGGAGTAGATACACGACTTGCTTTAAATATAAATACAAGAAGTCGAGTAGGTGGATTAGTCCGAGTAGAGAGAAAAAAAAAAAGTATGGAACTGAAAATCTTTTCTGGAGATATTCATTTTTCTGGAGAGGTGGATAAAATATCTAGGCACAGTGGCGTTTTGATACCACCAGGAATAGAAAAAAAAAATTCTAAAGGATCAAAAAAATTGAAAAATTGGATCTATGTCCAACGGATTACACCTATCAAAAAAAAGTATTTTGTTTTGGTTCGGCCCGTAGTCACATATGAAATAGCTGATGGGATAAATTTAGCAACACTTTTCTCTCAGGATCTCTTGCAGGAAAAGTATAATATACAACTTCAAATTGTCAATTATATACTTTATGGAAATGGCAAGTCAATTCGAGGAATTTCTCACACAAGTATTCAATTAGTTCGGGCTTGTTTAGTATTGACTTGGGACCAAGAAAAAAAGAGTTCTATAGAAGAAGAGGTTCATGCTTCTTTTGTTGAAATAAGGGCAAATGATCTGCTTCGTGATTTCATCCGAATTGAGTTAGTAAAATCCACTATTTCGTATACCGAAAAAAGGTATGATACGGCAGGTTCAGGATTGATTTCCAATAATCAATTAGATCATACCCATATAAATCCTTTTGATTCCAAGGCGAAGATTCAATTATTTCCCCAACATCAGGGAACTCTTGGTACGTTGTTGAATCGAAATAAGGAATGCCAATCTTTCATAATTTTGTCATCATCCAATTGTTCTCGAATTGGCCCCTTCAATACTTCAAGATATAATAATGCGACAAAAGAATCGGATCCCATGACTCCAATTAGGGATTTGTTGGGTCCTTTAGGTACTATTGTACCTAAAATAGTCAATTTTTGTTCATCTTACTATTTAAGAACTTATAATCAAGTCTTTTTAAAGAAATATTTTTTACTTGAAAAATTTCAACAGACTTTCCAAGTGCTTCAAGTACTTCCATTTCAATACTGTTTCCTAGATGAAAATAGTAGGATTTATAATCCCGATCCATGCAGTAACATCATTTGGAATTCATTCCATTTGAATTGGTGTTTTCTCCATCACGATTCTTGTGAAGAGGCATGGACAATAATTAGCCTTGGACAATTCCTTTGTGAAAATGTATGTCTATTGAAATACGGATCACGCATAAAAAAATCTGGTCAAATTTTCATTGTTCATGTTGACTCTTTAGTTATAAGATTAGCTAAGCCCTATTTGGTCACTCCAGGAGCAACTGTCCATGGCCATTATGGGGAAACCTTTTATGAAGGAGATACATTAATTACATTTATATATGAAAAATCGAGATCTGGTGACATAACGCAAGGTCTTCCAAAAGTGGAACAAATCTTAGAAGTTCGTTCAATTGATTCAATATCGATGAACCTCGAAAGAAGAGTTGAAGGTTGGGACGAACGTATCCGAAGGATTCTTGGGGTCCCCTGGGGATTCTTGATTGGAGCTGAACTCACCATAGCCCAAAGTCGTATCTCTTTGGTTAATAAGATCCAAAAGGTTTATCGATCCCAGGGGGTACAGATCCATAATAGACATATAGAGATTATTGTACGTCAAGTAACATCAAGAGTTTTGGTTTCAGAAGATGGAATGTCTAATGTTTTTTTACCTGGGGAATTTATTGGATTGTTGCGAGCAGAGCGAGCAGGGCGTGTTTTGGACGAAGCGATCTGTTATCGGGCAATCTTATTGGGAATAACGAAGTCATCTCTGAATACTCAAAGTTTCATATCCGAAGCGAGTTTTCAAGAAACTGCTCGAGTTTTAGCAAAAGCTGCTCTACGAGGTCGTATTGATTGGTTGAAAGGCCTGAAAGAGAACGTTGTTCTGGGGGGGATTATACCGGTTGGTACCGGATTCAAAAAATTAGTACATCGTTCAAAGCAAGACAAAAACATTCATTTTAAAATCAAAAGGAAGAATCTATTCGAGTTGGAAATGAGAGATATTTTGTTACACCATAGAGATTTATTTTTTTCTTGTGCCCCAAACACTTTCCATGAGACATCAGACCAATCATTTACGTAATGTAATTTACTAATTCCTAACAAGAGGTTCATTCTTTTTACTTTAACTCTCTGGTCCGATTATGGATTTCGTAATCAATGAAATAAAAAATAAAGAATGAAATGGTTTGGGTCGTAGATAAATGGTCAATCCTGGTAGAAGGTTCCGTCGGAACAATTATTTATTTCACAGGGTACTAAATCTCTTTGAAAAAAAAAAGAAAAATAGAAAGTGTGGGAAAATGGGAAGACGATATTGGAACATCAATTTGGAAGAAATGATGGAAGCAGGAGTTCATTTTGGTCATGGTACTAATAAATGGAATCCTAGAATGGCTCCTTACATCTCTGCAAAGCGTAAAGGTATTCATATTATAAATCTTACTATAACTGCTCGTTTTTTATCAGAAGCCTGCGATTTAGTTTTTGATGCAGCAAGTAGGGGAAAAAAATTCTTAATCGTTGGCACCAAAAAGAAAGCAGCGGATTTAGTAGCATCAGCAGCAATAAGGGCTCGATGTCATTATGTTAATAAAAAATGGCTTGGTGGTATGTTAACGAATTGGTCTACTACAGAAACAAGACTTCAGAAGTTCAGGGACTTCAGAGCAGAACAAAAGATGGGGAAACTTAATCGTCTCCCCAAAGGAGATGCAGCAATGTTGAAGAGAAAGTTATCTACCTTGCAAGCATATCTGGGTGGGATCAAATATATGACGGGATTGCCCGATATTGTAATTATCGTTGATCAGCAAGAAGAATATACGGTTCTTCGAGAATGTGTCATTTTGGGTATTCCGACGATTTGTTTAATCGATACAAATTGTGACCCAGATCTTGCAGATATTTCTATTCCGGCCAACGATGATGCTATAGCTTCGATTCGATTGATTCTTACCAAATTAGTATCTGCAATTTGTGAGGGTCGTTCTAGTTATATAAAAAATGGTTGATTATCTTATCATTAATCTTATCATTAAGAAGAAGAAAGAAGAAGATTAGTTTGTTTTTGGTAAACTCTCTTTGATTTTTACTATTTTGGTTTGCATCTTTTGTAGTTTGAACTATTTTTTGAACATTGAATAATATTTCAAATAGAAAATGATTGGTATTTTTTTTATGTGATTTCTCGGTATTCGAAATATACGATTCATAACTTAAATTCATGAATGAACATAGATGAATTGAGAAAGAGATGTTTGAATCAAAATAATTACTTTTTTGAAGTTCAATTTCTGTTAGAGGACAATATGAATGTTATACCATGTTCCATTAAAACACTTAAAGGGTTATACGATATATCAGGTTTAGAAGTAGGTCAACATTTATATTGGCAAATAGGAGGTTTACAAATTCATGCCCAAGTACTTATCACTTCTTGGGTTGTAATTGCTATCTTATTAGGTTCAGTCATCCTAGCTGTTCGGAATCCACAAACCATTCCGACCGACGGTCAGAATTTCTTCGAATATGTCCTTGAATTTATTCAAGACTTGAGCAAAACTCAGATTGGAGAGGAGTATGGTCCTTGGGTTCCTTTTATAGGAACGATGTTCCTATTTATTTTTGTTTCTAACTGGTCAGGTGCTCTTTTACCTTGGAAAATAATAAAGTTACCTCATGGGGAGTTAGCTGCGCCCACGAATGATATAAATACTACTGTTGCTTTAGCTTTACCCACGTCAGTGGCATATTTCTATGCGGGTTTTAGCAAAAAAGGATTGGGATATTTTGGGAAATACATTCAACCAACTCCAATACTTTTACCAATTAATATTCTAGAAGATTTCACAAAACCTTTATCTCTTAGTTTTCGACTTTTCGGGAATATATTGGCTGATGAATTAGTGGTTGTTGTTCTTGTTTCTTTAGTGCCTTCAGTAGTTCCTATACCTGTCATGTTTCTTGGATTATTTACAAGTGGTATTCAAGCTCTTATTTTTGCAACTTTGGCTGCGGCTTATATAGGTGAATCCATGGAGGGTCATCATTGACTAACTTTATAGTCTTTTTTGAAGCTTATTCCAATTCAAGCAATGCGGGGGTTCAATATAATCCATTGGGTTGGATAAGAAAATGCAAATAGCTACATGTATGTATATATGAAGAAAGATATATTATATTGCATAATTTGGAAGAGAAAGAAGGGTTGGGGATCCTACTACATATATGTAATGCCTATGAGTATCAATCCTTGTGTATGTTTCGAAGAATGGTTCCAGAATACGATTTAATAGAATAAAAAGTGCAGGTGATTTACGTTATGGAAGAATAAAAGTATATGTTATTTACTAGTTAAATAGTAATTATCCCTATCTCTTTTTTTCTAGCCCATTGCATTTAGATGGATTCCCATATCAGCCCTTTTTCTATTTTGTCTGTGATTGTGAATTGAATGAAAGAGAAAGAATAGAATATTTGATAAACAAGGAAACGCAATGACTAAAACCGTATACATATCTATTTAAATAAGGTATAAAGTAAAAATGGTATATCGAAGTAGTTCTGACAATTCAGTAATATTATGAATTCCATTTGGAGTTTTTAGCTACTTCGACCCGATAGATTTTAGTGATAAAGATAAAAAAATAAAAAATAAGTGTAGTAAAGTAAATAGTAAAAGTAGAAGTAGAAAAAGAAGTAGATTAAGTAAGAATTCATTGGTTGGTTGTATCATTAACCATTTCTTTTTTTGGTGCGAGGAACTTACCATGAATCCACTTATTTCTGCTGCTTCCGTTATTGCTGCTGGATTGGCTGTAGGGCTTGCTTCTATCGGACCTGGGGTTGGTCAAGGTACTGCTGCGGGCCAAGCTGTAGAAGGTATTGCGAGACAACCAGAAGCAGAGGGTAAAATACGAGGTACTTTATTGCTTAGTCTGGCTTTTATGGAAGCTTTAACAATTTATGGACTGGTCGTGGCATTAGCTCTTTTATTTGCAAATCCTTTTGTTTAATGTTTCATTTCATCGTAGAATAAAAATGGAACCATAACTAAGAAATTTGAGAATTCTCAAATTCCATTAATAAGAATAAGCAGAGTTATACAAAAAGAACTCTGTTCTTTGTTAGTCCTATCTATAAGGGGAGAGCATATGAAAAATCTAACCGATTCTTTTGTTTCCGTGGGGCACTGGTCATCCGCTGGGAGTTTCGAGTTTAATACCGATATTTTAGCAACAAATCCAATAAATCTAAGCGTAGTGCTGGGTGTATTGATTTTTTTTGGAAAGGGAGTGTGTGCGAGTTGTTTATTTCAAGAATAGGTTGGATTTCACCGGCTGCACTTTCTTTCTATTTATGTATTTTTTTTATAGCAGAACTAGGAACAAAGCGTGCACAATCTCGACGAATTACTTCTGAATTGGATTTCATTCAGAAATCATATGTAAGAACCATAGCATTTCGTGACTAATTGGTAAATGAACTTTGATTCTCTTCTCTATCAACCAATAATGTTGAGGTATTTTACATGGTTAAAGATAAATTGTTTGAAGTCCAGGCACAGCATAGCATGGTACTCTTTCTACCGCTACGTGAGTACCAAAAAGGGTGAAAAATGATAAAAAGAAAAAAGGAATAATTGGGAATTTATTCGATGTAGAACACTCATATGAATAAAATTATTTGAACCATTAACTGGAAAGATGGGTATCTTCCCCCCTTTTTTATCCACTGCCGAATCGACGACCTATGTATTGTATTTGTATAAAAAAGAGAATTTTTTGGATGAAAAAATCGAAATATCATTCTAATAATAATGAGAATGAAGTTCAGAATTATATTCAATTTTATTTCTATTCTAATAGAATTCTTTTTTCTTTAAAATCTTTTTTTTTTTTTTTATAAGTTGTAAATAAAGAACAAATAAAGAAACAACTTTGCTGACAATTTTTTATTTTTTGTCTGGTCTGAAGAGTCCTCCTAAGATTCTGATGTTATCGATATCTTTGAGTACGAACAGAAAATAGAGGATAGGCTCATTCCATTCAAAGATATGGGAATGCCCATCAATCAAAGAAAAGATAAAAGAAACAATTGAGCGTGAGAGCCAAATGAATCGAAAGATTCATGTTTGGTTCGGGAAGAGATATGATAGTTGTGAAATGAATGGAAAGATAATCTACTTTCATTAAATGATTTATTAGATAAGCGAAAACAGAGGATCTTGAGTACTATTCGAAATTCAGAAGAATTACGTAGAG